AGGCACGAGAACGAACAATGCAGTAGCAATAAATGCAAGAATATTTACTTCCATAATCTAATCGTTTTTTTATTTGAATTTTATTTCACAATAACTCGGGATTTAATCCCATAGAGATGATAAACCTTTTGCCTGTAAATTCAATGGATGAATTCCCTCTTGATGGTATTGAATCGAATCAATCATCAATATTATAAATAACAATATCTGAGCTATCAAATCAACTCATCGTCGAGAATTGAATAGTATACCATAGGAAGATCTTTTATCCACACCGAATCAAATCAAAAATGGGATTCCTGATCCAATCAAGAATTTTTTATTCACTGTTCCGTTCTTTCTTTTCGATAACCTACCCTACGCCTTTCTTGTATCATTATCCGATGAAGTATCATCGGACGACCCTTCCACTCCCATTAGCCCCAAACCAAAATAAACAATAGAGGTGAAATGGAAAAAGAAAGAGGTTAAGTTCTAAACTCTTTTTTTTTTAATGATCTAATTTTCTTTGAAGACAAAGGCGTGTGGTAAAGATGAATCCGAGTAGAAAGTTCTATTAATTAATAGTAGTGTTTTCGATGTCGATGGGACTCCGAAAATACAATAAATCAAAAAAAGGGAGGAAATCTTATTCATTCCTTCTCTAAGAAAGGTGCTATTGTGGGACGATCTTTATCTTTCTTTTATGCTCTTTCCTCAGATTATTATATTAGGACTAGGACACATATATCAAAAGTTCAGTGTGCAATTTTAATAAAATAGATTGTTCAAATTCAAATTAGTAAATTTACTAATTGAGGTTACCCAAAATCAGAACCAAAACCTGAGATAATGGCATTTGGAAACGTAGCTCATGGGGGGCATTAGATTCCCTTTATTTTGGGTCATATAAGAAAGAAATTCCATTTGTGTATGTGCTACCAAGAACCCTGTGGTACTCTCTTCTCTGTCCATATTCCATTATGAACAATAGAAAAAGAAGACCCAATATATCTTGGAATCCTGAATATAATGCTACCAACGATTGTACTAATTCAAATATATCTTTATACCATAAATCGGTACTCGTTGCAGTACCGAAAATTTGCATCTATTTGTTTGATGATGAGAAATACGAAAGAAAATAAAAAAAAGAAACCCTTTTTCTTGGGAATGAAATTCTGCCCTGTTGGCCTATCTTTCACAGAAAAGAGAGAGTTTAATTGATGGATTTATTGGATTCGTCGGGACTGACGGGGCTCGAACCCGTAGCTTCCGCCTTGACAGGGCGGTGCTCTAACCAATTGAACTACAATCCCAGGGAAATTAAGGGATATAGCAGAAAATTTGACTCCTACGTATCAGGTATTTCGGAAGGATAAGAGGTTATACCTTCTCCTGGTAGATTGACGAATTGTTGGGCCGAGCTGGATTTGAACCAGCGTAGACATATTGCCAACGAATTTACAGTCCGTCCCCATTAACCGCTCGGGCATCGACCCAGGAAGAATCCTTTTTAGACTTATTGGGAATCCATGATCAACTTCCTTTTGTAGTACCCTACCCCCAGGGGAAGTCGAATCCCCGCCGCCTCCTTGAAAGAGAGATGTCCTGGACCGCTAGACGATGGGGGCGTGAGAGACATACTAATTGATTAGCCGCCATCATACTAGACTATGATCATAACATAATATCAACCTTTCAAATTGTCAATATAAATAGAATGGAATAGCATGATTCGATCCAAGCTCTATTTTCATTATTTCATAAAATTTTTTTGATTCGTTATTTATGAATTATTCATTATAATTGCCATGCATTATATTAAATATCATATTTTTAAATACAAATAGATATATATAGATTATATAGAACTAAATCTATAATTATATCTATAATTATCTTAATTTAATTTATATTAAATAATAATAAAATAGAAAATTTCTAGTACGAAAAATACGATTCCGCCCGGAATGGAATAATTTGTCGAAAAAGAGGGGGTTTAATTCCATTTCTTACACTTTCATTCATTGGTTCATTTATTGTATTGTTAAGATATGCCTAGCTCACACTAAGCTAGGAGATTAATAAACGATAAATATGAGAAGAGAGGTCAAGATAAGTTATTGAAAATTGTTTTTCTCGAATTATATAATTCTAATCGAATTAGTAAAATTCTAATTTAGTTCAGAGGACAAGTCGAATTTATGATTCTAGAAAAGAGCTTGAATCTAGATCAAATTGGTAGGTGTACATGTATCAATGAAGCGAATTTCGTTCTCATGGAAATAAAATTGAAATAAAGTCAATAAACGAAAAACAATTAAGGTGGGCCTTGAAACAAGTCATTGCATTTTTCTATACTTGCTAGGGAAATCTATTCTCTTATTCAAGAATAAGCCACTAACTAGCCACTATGAATCTACTGCATGTACTTAGTGTATATAATATATGTACAGAAATCTATTTTATCGACATAGCGGCTCCATTAAAGAATTGAATTCAATAGGCCCTTTTAACT